CGACGAGCTAGGACAAGAGTCGAGGCTGTCAATGCAATTTCATAACTAGTTGGTGCGTTCAAATAATCAAAAGAGGTTCTGTTTCTAAACCCTATTTTGATTGGATTCACTCGACATAATCCAATCAAGCAGAATCCAATTTAGATACAACGCAATTCAAAAATGAAATAAATAAAAAATCTATAAAAATAAGGGTGGGACAAAAAACTTATTAGATACCGTTGACTCCGGTATCTAATAAGTTCTACCTACTATTGGATTTGAACCAATGACTCCCGCCGTATGAAAGCGATACTCTAACCACTGAGTTAAGTAGGTCACTTATTATCCTAAAGAGAACCAAATGGAACCCATCCTATCGATGGATTATAAATATCATATTCCTTATAAGCAACAATAATCGAACCAATACCACTCAAAAATTTCGGATGTTGGATCATAGAATATTGATCTTGACAACAAATTATATACATGATAAAATATGCATCACAAGCATTAAGGGCTATAGCTCAGTTGGTAGAGCACCTCGTTTACACGCGCGCCAATGTTTTTCAGGGGAATCCACCATACAATCCAAAAAATGGATCTTATTGAGAAATCGATGTCTTACTCCATAATAACTTTAAGAGAAAAGAGAACAATAGCCTGACGAGAGGTTCGGTCCTATTTGAGTGCCCTTTGTAGGTACCAAACAGGCTCCGCCTTGAGATATTGATAAGGTGAATAGCAGTATATTCAATGCTAGGCATAATGAGTATAAGGCCCTCAAAAAATCTCTTTTCGTCCTATGAACTTGAAGGTGTATGAAGTTTCATATTGGATTTTTTAAGCCGAACGATAGAGACTTCATTTAACTTAAAATTCTAGGCCAAAGGCAGACCTACGTCAAAATAACTTCACCTTTGAAACACTTTGGTAGTGCTCTGAATTAGAATCCCAAATAATGAATCAGAGCACATGGAGCCATCTCCTTATCTTATTTTTCTGTCAAGAAAAAATATGGCAGATTGGCTGATATTTCTATCAGTTAATGAAAGAGCCCAATGCAAAAAAAAATGCATGTTGGGTCTTTGAAACAGTTCAGATCATTTTGATAATAATAAGTTTGATCTGTTTTACCGAGAAGGTCTACGGTTCGAGTCCGTATAGCCCTAGAGCCCTATAAAAAAAATGAATAAAATTCCAAATTTTTATTTGAAATAAAAAATTGTATAATTTTGATTTCTTCATTCTTGTTTGTTGCTTATAACTGACCGGTTGGTTCATCGAAACAAAATTTGTCCTAGAAACTCACTCACGGGAATCATTTAAAGCAGAACAGAAAACCGAAAAAACATATCATATTTCAAGGAATCGAATCGATCTTTTTCCAAACAAACCAACCCTTCGTCATTAATTGTCGAAGGGAAATTCCATATGCATTTTTCTGCCCACAATCAAGGGGTTAAGCTAGCGATACTCCTTTTCTTTGGTATACCTTACCAAGACCCGGCGAAGCACACCAAAACAAGGGGGGGTGGTCTTCTTTTTCTGTATTCAATCAAGAGAAAACCCCACCCCATCCAGATCTGATAAACGGAATATACCAACACTAAGATATTCGAAATCCCCAGATACCTACCCATTCTCTTATGAATACTTGTTCTATTCTAAATTACTAAGAAAAAACTTTCGACTCTATTCCTAAAAAATCCAAATTCCGAACTCGCATTTTTATAAAGAAAATTCAAATAATCAAAAGAATATCAAAAGAATAATAAATTCAAAAATTTTAAACACAAAATAAGAATTCTATTTACTTTCTTTAGGCTTTAGGAAGAATCCTAGGCAAAAACAAGAAAATTTGTCTAAGTCTAACATCTAGAGTTATACTAACTAAAGCAATTAAAGAAAATTGAACTAAAAAAATTAAGTAGACTGGAAATAGGATCCCGATCAAGTCAGTCGATAAATCTTGAAATGAGATATGCCCTGCAATAATCAAAGGAAACTAGATGGTTTGGTCAAAATAAATTGTTGTTTTGACTAACTAGTTATCAATGACTTTAGAACTTCAATTCGAATCAACCAATCCGATATACTTTCCACGTTCATAGGAGTGCGTCTATGTTTTTGCTTTACGAATATGATATTTTTTGGGCATTTCTAATAATATCAAGTTTTATTCCTATTTTGGCATTTTTAATTTCTGGGATTTTAGCCCCGATTAGGAAAGGGCCGGAGAAACTTTCTAGTTATGAATCGGGTATAGAACCAATGGGCAACGCTTGGTTACAATTTAGAATTCGTTATTATATGTTTGCTCTAGTTTTTGTTGTTTTTGATGTTGAAACGGTTTTTCTTTATCCATGGGCAATGAGTTTTGATGTATTGGGCGTATCTGTATTTATAGAAGCTTTCATTTTCGTGCTTATCTTAATTGTTGGTTTAGTTTATGCATGGCGGAAGGGAGCATTGGAATGGTCTTAGCTCCTGACTATTCAGACAATAAAAAGAAAAG